ATAAAGAAAGATTATATCAGGAGTCCCTGATTTGTTCTGCGGAGATATAATGACTCAATTTTTATTCAATTCATAATTGGCAATTCCTACTACATAATAGAATTATCGGGGACCTTTTGAAAAAGGGAAAGAGAAGCTTTTTCAATACTCTTTGATTTCAAAAAGACACTATCAATCATGTCAAAAAAAACCAAATAGAGAAAAGCCGGCTATCGGAATCGAACCGATGACTATCGCATTACAAATGCGATGCTCTAACCGCTGAGCTAAGCGGGCTAAACTAACATCAATTTTTATATGCAGAGGAACTTAAACAAACTGTTGAATCTTAGCTCTTCGTAATTAATGTGAAGATAGAATAGAATTGCAAATAAAAATTGTAATTGAATCTTATTATAGAATATAAGAATTAATATAAGGATTAATAGAATATCGCACAATATAGAATTTCGACCCATTTATCATATCAATTATCTCTTTATCAATAAAGAATATCGTAATTAGGTAGTCAAATTTGATTTTTCGTTTTTCATTTCTTATATCTTATACTTAAGATTATTTAATATATATTTTTGATTTATAGAATTCTAATATTCTAGAATAGAAATACATATCAAATTATTAAAAAAAAGGAATTGAATTTGAATAGAATAAATAAAAAAGTAAAAAAAAAAAAAAAGAATATGAGTATATAATATGAATGAATAGATTCTATCTATATATATAGATAGAATATCAAATTTGTATTCTATAAATTAAATTCATTTTTTAAAATTAAATTCATTTTTTAGATTTATAAAAATCGAATTTATTACATTGTATAAATTCAATTTGTAATGTAATAAATAGATGTAATAAATTTTCGTTTTCGCTATTCTTTTCGTTATTTTTAATTAGATTAGAATTATCTAGAATTATGGAAGGTCTGCTCTAGGGAAAGAAAAAATGAAATAGAAAGATGCAATACAGATAAATTAAATTTAGATCATGATGAAACATTGCGTTTCTTTTCATTCGGAAAGGTGGAAGCTAAGACGAAAAAAAGAAGTGATCCTTCGAGTATTCAAAATTTCAGGAAAAAATGAGAGAAAGAAAGGCCTATATAATATGTATGTGGTGTATATACATATATATTGAATTGCGGATATCTAAATAATAGAATGATTTCTGATTGTACCAAATATGGGTCGTCGAGAAAGAGAAAAGAAGATAGAAGATAAGCAAAAAAGAGGAAAAACTTTTGATATTCAATATAGAAATCGGTATTTAATGAAAATGAATATGAATTAAGTGGGTCCAATATAATTGAAATGCAAGAAAAAAAAAAGAGAATGGCATAATCATATTATAATAATGAGACAAAAGAAAAAAGGGGATATGGCGGAATTGGTAGACGCTACGGACTTAATTGGATTGAGCCTTGGTACGGAAACTTACTAAGTGATAACTTTCAAATTCAGAGAAACCCTGGAATTAAAAATGGGCAATCCTGAGCCAAATCCTATTGTCCGAAAACAAAGAAAGATTCAGAAAGCAAGAATAACACAAGGATAGGTGCAGAGACTCAATGGAAGCTGTTCTAACAAATGGAGTTGGGTTGACCGCGTTGCGTTAGTAAAGGAATCCTTCCGTCACAACTTTCGAAATGCTAAAGTAAAGGATAAACGTATATACATACATATATATATACTGAAATACTATCTTCAAATGATTAATGATGACCTGACTCTTTATTTTGTCATATTTATATTATATTTATATGGCAAATAAGCGAATTGTTGTCAATTGATTCCAAGTTGAAGAAAGAGTCGAATATTAATTGATCAAATTATTCACTCCAAGGTCTGATAGATCTTTTTATTTTGAGGAACTGATTAATCGGAGGAGAATAAAGATAGAGTCCCGTTCTACATGTTAATACCGACAACAATGAAAGTTATAGTAAGAGGAAAATCCGTCGACTTTAGAAATCGTGAGGGTTCAAGTCCCTCTATCCCCAAAAAGGCCTCTTTGGTTCCGATTCCTTAATTATTATTTCTATTCTCTTTTCCTTTTTGTTAACGTTTCAAAAGTCGTTATATGTCTCATTCATTCTACTCTTTCACAAATGGATATGAGCAAAATTTTTTCTTATCACAAATCTTATAATAGATACGATACACGTAGAAATGAACATCCTTGATAAAGGAATCCCCTTTTGAAGAATCATTAACAATCTATACTCTTCCTCGTACCGAAACTTAGAAAGTCTTCATTGTGAAGATCCACAAAAGTTTAGGGCCGGGATAAAACTTTGTAATCCCCTTTTTTTTCATCTTTTTCATTTTTAATTGACATAGACCAAATTCAGTTAGTAAAATAAAAAAAAAAGGATGATGCATTGAGAATGGTCGGGATAGCTCAGTTGGTAGAGCAGAGGACTGAAAATCCTCGTGTCACCAGTTCAAATCTGGTTCCTGGCACATGATTAATTTGTATTGAGTATCTATTCTATCAAATT